TTTGAATTTGATGGTCTAAAATTTAAAAAATATTCATCCGCCTCTTGTTTTCCTTTGATATTTGGATTTTCACTAAAATTTGGATTGATATTCAAATTAAAAAGAAGTAAGTTGCTTGGGATAAACCAAGGTTTCTCTTTATATTTATGATAAAGTATTAAAAACTCTGGAAATAAAAAAACTTTAGGATTCGATATGAGGTGATTTAAGATTAATAATTTTTCATTCATTCCCATCCAATCAAAAAAGACCTTTTTATAATTGATTTTGGAATTTGATTTAATTGGAAGATAAAAAAGACCATTATTATGAGAATTCTCTGTTATTTGGTCCTTATTAGGTTCAACCTGAATATTTGTATTAAATTTCCAACCCAAATATTTTCTATCTGTATTTTTTTCCATATATATAATATCACTTTTTTCTAGATAATTCTTGATAGGAATATTATTGAGTATGTTAAAAAAAGTTTCTTTATTTTTGGTGGAATTTTCTTGCTTCTTTATTGTTTCTAATGGTGATCTATAAATATCAGACTTATTCTTAGTTTCAGAATTAATATATTTATATGAGAAAAGATCATATCTATAGTTTTTTTGAAAATTATCCTCTTTATTTGGTAATAAATATACTTTCAAATTTTGTTTTTTTTTGTAATCCAATAATGGGTCTTTTTCATAGAAATACCCTTTCTTTAAATCATCATTTTGAGACATATGGCATTGATTTATTTGATTTCGCCATTTTTGTGGGACTAATGTAGACCATGTAATCTGAGATAAATCATATTGATAATGACTTCTTAACCAGTTTTTCCATGGATTCTTTTCATAATTTGAAAGTTTGTTATGTCTTACTTTGGAATCAAATATTCCTTGTGTTCCAAAAAAATCCTTTATTTCATTCTTAAGAAAAAAAGATGGTCCATTATATTGAAGAATAGATCTTAACTTATTGAAGTTAATAACTTGGGTTTGTGATAATTTAAAAAATACATATTTTTGTGACAAGTAAGATAAATCAAAAAAAATATGTGGCTTCTGCTTACTATTTCTAAGATTATCAAAAGCCTTTTTTATAGTCATAGGCGAAATGAAGTCAATTTTATTTTGTTTTTTTTTATTAATTCTTGCTTTATCTTTATTTATTTCATTATTGTCAATGTATTTTTCAAGAATTTTTTTTGTTGATTCCATAAAAAGTTGTAGAGAAATTCTGCGCATATTAATTATACATAAAAAGATATCTACGTATATTTTTTCAATGCAAAATTGAAATATTAATTCAATATTTTTTCTTTTTAATATTTTCCAAATTTTTGGGGGTGATTCTCGATTATTCTTTTTATTTTTTTTCATTATTTCTATTTGATTTCTGATTGTGTTTCTTCTATCAATTCTATGTTTAATCTCTTCTTTTGCCTGTGAATAATCTCTAGATTTATTTTGACTAAATGATTCATGAATTATCTGAGTGCTGATTATCGAATCCTTTTCTGTTTGAGTTTCACTTGATTCATATATTTCTCTCGGTATAAATAATGGAATTTTCTTTCCTTTTAAAAGTATTTGTTTTAAAAAGAAAAATGCTTTTTCTTGTTGCTTTGTTATTTTTTTTAAAACTCTTTGAACTCTAAAATTAAAATTTCTTATTTCGACTTTGTAGTCTATATCTTTAAAAACGGGTTCAAAAAAGGAAGGTGTTTTTCGAGGAGGACCAAAAGGATATTCTGTTTCCATTCCCAAAACTGTTAAAAAACAAGAATCAAAATCATCTTGTTGCTTTCGATCTCTATCAGAGAGTCGTAGCTTAGATCCGTGCCACGGTTTCAAATGAAAAGGATATAAGATTTTGATCTGAAAACCTTCTATTAACCAATTTTTAGGAAATTCTGTTTTGGAGAATTGAAGACCATTATAGCTGCACTTTAAATAAATTTCTCTATTCCAATCTTGGAAATCCTCATACCATTCCGGAGATTGCCGTAATAAAATACGGCCAATATTCTTAGCTATTATCAATAAGGGTAATTTAATATACCTTCTAAAAATTGATTGTGCTAGTAACAGAATACTTCTTGTTTTTTGTGCATATGGAATGTTTTCCCAGAATTCCATTGCGTCTTCCTGGTTGTTTTTTTTTATTTGTAATTGTTGATCTAAAATTTCAAATTCTGACTTTTTACCCAACCAATCTCTAATATTAAAAAAAAGATTCATTAGGTCGGATATAGGAAAAGGAAAATCTTCCATTTTTTCCAAAAAAAGAGGGGAATGGGGATTTCCTTGAGACGGTCCCCAAATAACCATTTTACGCCTTTGACTGCGCATAGATCCTTTGATTACGGCTCGACGAAAATCTGGTTCTTCCAAATAACTTATAAAACCCGAATCTCTATTAAATTTTGTATAAAGATTATAATTCTTGAAATTAGATTTCTTAAAACTTCGTTTGGAACGAGTTAAAAAATCTATACGTTTAAATTTTCTTGTTCGAAGCT